TAAATATGGTTTGTTCTTGCATATCTCTACCAGTTTTCCAAATTAATCCCGCGGATACATATAATTCAGAAGAGTATGTGAGTGATTCATACACAGCATCTCTTTCTTTTATCAAGGGCTCTGCCAATTGATATGTTGACACAAATAATTGAAATTCAATTTCTTGATCTGTATCTTCAATTTTTGGAAACTTATGAAGTTCTTCCATCAAGCCTTGATCAATGAACCTACAAAATCCGTCAAATTGTATCTGACTAAACCCTGGTATTGTATACATTCCCTCATTTCCATCCCGGAACATCTTAAGTTTTCCGTTTATCGAAAAAATCCAACTATTGGCTCACTCTTCGTTGAACCATATAGATTGATCTAGCAACGATGGAATGTATATTTTGCTCATTTGAACAACATGAAATTTTATCCAACCCCATATACATATATATATGTACTAAATACGTATGAACGGAGGAATCAAAAAAAATGTGACTCAAATTCGAATTTGCGACAGATACAAATGGAAATGAATTGATAAAACATTCCTGGAAACAAAATTCTGCCACTTAGACTTATGGAGTCTTGTATAGAATATCAAAATAGATCCAATTTCTACCTTATGATATTACGATCAGATTGGGTACCATAAATGGATTCGGAATTGAATCTGTTCTCTATGAGTGAGATAAAGACAGAATAATCAGGAACCGTCTAGAGTTGACTTTGATTTTAGCACTTAATTTATTTCATCGATTCCGTTGTTCAAAAAATGATTCGCAGAGAGAAAAGATATTTCTACCCATTTGTTAATTAGTAGAATACGATTGAAGTGCGTAAGAGAAGTCATATTTATTAAGTACATGCAGATATAACTATCTAGCTATCCGTATATCCCATCTTTTATCGAAGTTCCCTTGAGGCAACATAGGTCGTGCTATATCCAAATTTCGATTTTATATTCAATATATTCAATGAAAAATGCAAGCACGACGATTTCCTAATAGGAATATGTAGATAAGATACCTGACTAGGTATCCGTGTAAGAATTTCTGTTCTGGGGTTTACATATACACATAATTGTTGTTATAATTGAAATTGAAAAGGATTAATTATGGAAAAGAATTGAGACTGATTAGTCGTATATCAATTTGATCTCCTTATGTTATTAAGGAAACCAAATTGGAGATCAAAATCCAAGAACCATTCATGAATTCACAGTCATTAATGCTTCCAATTTGCTCTGAATTTTGGATTCTGTGACTGGAAATCCATTTTTCTCTTTCAATAGAAAAAAAGGGGAAAGCTTTTATTTAGGTGTTGTGTGTTTTGAAATACAATCAATCTAAGAGAACAACAGGATCCAATCAAAAAAAAGAAATGGTTCAGCAATTCCCCAGAATATTTCCATCTATATCTATTTTGTATCGTTTTGGCGGCATGGCCGAGTGGTAAGGCGGGGGACTGCAAATCCTTTCTCCCCAGTTCAAATCCGGGTGTCGCCTGATTAACAAAAGACTCGGAATTTCTTACCCTACTAAACTAATAGAACTCAAAAAATTCTTGCCTGGCAGAAGCAGAGGTAAGGGGCGGGGACTGTCGATACCCAATTTTAAGAATCGGGGGGTTGACTTTCAATTATTTCTTCAAAAATCGGGGTGTGACCCAAACCTGTACCATACCAATATGAATTACCAATATAAATAAAGAAATACTCACTTAATTACGGATTCCTGATGCGTTCAGGCCATTGATTTGATTTATCAATCGAATCAAATCCATAGTAAGATTCAATTGTGAGATTCAGAACTACGAAAGTCAGGGACCGTAAATCCGTGTATCCAAAGGAAGGTTCCTAAGAGACTGTAAATCCTTGCTCCTAGGATCCAAGAAGGGGTTATAGGAAGGACTATAAATACTTCCTAATTACCTTACCCTACTAGTGTTTACTGACTGAGTCTTGAAGTAGATTGGGTAGGCTGGTGGGGAATCCAATTAGGAGTTGTGGAAAGAACTGAAGATACTTTGTATCCATACAAACTCATGAGAGTCTCTGAGTGCTCAGGTTTTCAATTAATATTGTATGGGTGATTGGCTTTTATAGAATAAAAGTGGAAAAAGGTGCTTTCGTTGGGGTAACCCCGCCAAGAATGTAATAGGGTGTCTTCCAATTATTTCACATTTCACAGAAGTAGAGACAGTAAGGCTTAGATGGGAAATTAGGGGTATGTGATAGATAGTTATATATCTTGATGGTATATTTTTTTTTCTGCTTTTTGTTTATGAAAGGCAACAATAGGTCTTACTATTCCTACATATTCCATTAGTCACATTCCCTTGAGACTTCCAAGGGGCAACTGTGTATCTTGCTTGTACTTAGTGCTTTCCGATTCCACCAGAAATCATATAGGGACTTGTTACGGGTGTATTCATTGGATTGGTTCATCAAAAACGTTAGGTCAAAATCCCATTTTGACTCTGCACCATTGATTCCACTATTATTAGTGAT